ACTTGGGACCCTATGGATGAAGACATGGTCTCTCTGGATCCCATTGGATTTCATTCGGAGGAGGAGCCTTATAAAGATCGGATTGATTCTTATCAAAGAAAGACAGGATTAACTGAGGCTGTTCAAACAGGCACAGGTCAACTAAATGGTATTCCCGTAGCAATTGGGGTTATGGATTTTCAGTTTATGGGGGGTAGTATGGGATCCGTAGTCGGGGAGAAAATCACCCGTTTGATTGAGTACGCTACCAATCAATTTCTACCTCTTATTATAGTGTGCGCTTCGGGGGGAGCGCGCATGCAAGAAGGGAGTTTGAGCCTGATGCAAATGGCTAAAATATCGTCTGCTTTATATGATTATCAATCAAATAAAAAGTTATTGTATGTATCAATCCTTACATCTCCTACTACTGGTGGGGTAACAGCTAGTTTTGGTATGTTGGGAGATATTATTATTGCCGAACCAAATTCCTACATTGCATTTGCGGGTAAAAGAGTAATTGAACAAACATTGAATAAAACCGTACCCGAAGGTTCACAAGCGGCTGAATATTTATTCCAGAAGGGCTTATTCGACCTAATCGTACCGCGTAATCTTTTGAAAAGCGTTCTGGGTGAGTTATTTAAGCTCCACGCCTTCTTTCCTTTGAATTCCAATTCAATCAAGTAGAGTACACTAAGTTCCATTTTTTTATTTGTAGGAAACAAGTAGTTAGCTTATCCGAATCTTAGCTTATCGGAATCAAAGTAACTAAAAAGGGAGTTTTTTTTGGCGACCTAAAATCTAATTGTAGAAAGAATAAAAATCAAAAGTTGCGGATAACTATTTCTTTATTAAAGTTGAAGACAAGAACAAAACACAAAGAAACGAAGAAAAAAATGGATTATCATATGTATCTTTCATGTAGATAGATGAATAAGTCCATTTATTTAATTCTACATTCCTTGGACTTATTCTATATACTCACTTAGATACTTAATATCTCTAATTAAAATATATCTCTAATTAAAATGAAAAATTTTCAAATTGAATTAATTAATAATAACTACGAATTCATAATAATTACAATTATTAATTATAATTAGTATAAATATAAAATATGATATTAAAAAAAAAGAACAGGTACAAATAATAAACCGAGGTACCCCATTTTATGACAACTTTCCACTTTCCCTCTATTTTTGTGCCTTTAGTAGGCCTAGTATTTCCGGCAATTGCAATGGCTTCTTTATTTCTTCATGTTCAAAAAAACAAGATTGTTTAGATCTGAGGGGACCTAATCTCATTCGTTTTTTTTGAAACTTAGACTTGTAGTATAACATAGATATTTATTTCGGAAAAGAAAATATGGTAGAACATGTGATTTCTGTCGAACATAAAAGAAAAAGCTCTTATGCCTGCAGAAAATGATCTATAGGTAACTGAATTCTAGCCAGTTTCAAATAGATCAGGATCGCTGGATGCCTAAAATGTAAAGTTGGTCGATCTATATGTATATCAATATGTATATTGGGATCATATGAGGGGTATGTTATTATTTTAGATCTAAACAAATTTGATGAATTACCCCTAAAAGTTCCCATTAAACTAGTGCTAGTTCACACCAAACTAGTGCTAGTTAATGAAAGTTCATGCGGAAACAAAAAAAGTAAAGTCAAAATCATTTGGGGTATTCTTTCAATTTCAATAAAATGCAATCGGATGAAGTATGAATTGGCGATCAGAACATATATGGATAGAACTTATAACGGGGTCTCGAAAACTAAGTAATTTTTGCTGGGCCCTTATCGTTTTTTTAGGTTCATTAGGATTCTTGTTGGTTGGAACTTCCAGTTTTCTTGGTAGAAATTTGATATCTTTTGTTCCGTCTCAGCAAATCATTTTTTTTCCACAGGGGATCGTGATGTCTTTCTACGGGATCGCGGGTCTCTTTATTAGTTCCTATTTGTGGTGCACAATCTCCTGGAATGTAGGTAGTGGTTATGATCGATTCGATAGAAAGGAAGGAATAGTGTGTATTTTTCGTTGGGGATTTCCTGGAAAAAATCGTCGCATATTCCTCCGATTCCTTATAAAAGATATTCAATCCGTTCGAATAGAAGTTAAAGAGGGTATTTTTGCGCGTCCTGTCCTTTATATGGATATCATAGGCCGGGGGGCTGTTCCGTTGACTCGTACTGATGAGAATTTGACTCCACAAGAAATTGAACAAAAAGCCGCGGAATTGGCCTATTTCTTGCGCGTACCAATTGAAGTATTTTGATTTTGAGAAAAGGAACTGGGCTGAAGAACGAATGATTTCTCAGCAGGAGCGAAAAACGCAAGAATCCTGTTTTTTCTATAACTAAGTGGTACTTTAGGATAAACAGATACAGATAAACCATATCTTGTAAATTATTTTTTTTCAATCGACCTTTTTATCCTTTCATTTGTGTTCTTGACTACCCAATAATGGGTTTTCTTAATAATGATAACTGGTCTGTTTCTGTCTTGTTTTGCCGCTCATTTTTTTGACCATCACAATATCTTTCTCTCAATTATTCTATTCTTGACTATGGGGAATCGTTGACATTTTTTTCGAAATATTGGATATTTTGATAGAATAAGGGGTTCTTTCGTCTCAAAATCTCAATAATATTCATTCCTTAAAGTACTTCTTTCAGCCATTCATCGAAAGGAGACACTTGTTTGGAATTTGATGAATTGAGATATCTGGCAACACTTGTATTATTTCTTTAGTCAAATTCGAAGTGGAGTCTTAGTCTATTTCTGTATTCTTTCTAGATTCAAAACAAAATCACAAATAAAATAGATTCGTAGGTTTGCTGCCTTGTCTACAACTCATGTTTGAAAGAAAGATTCGATTATATAAATATATTATAAATATATAAAGTCGACAAATGGAGTGGGTTAATTAAAAATTAACAGGCGAAAAATGGCAAAAAAGAAAGCTTTCACTCCTCTTTTGTATCTTGCATCTATAGTATTTCTGCCCTGGTGGATTTCTCTCTCATTTACTAAAAGTATGGAATCTTGGGTTATTAATTGGGTGAATATCGGCCAATCCGAAATTTTTTTGAATGATATTCAAGAAAAAAGTATTCTAGAAAAGTTCATAGAATTAGACGAAATCCTCTTCTTGGAAGAAATGATCAAGGAATACTCGGAGGCATATCTACAAAAGTTTCTTATAGGAATCCACAAAGAAACGATCCAATTAATCAAGATACACAACGAGGATCGTATCCATACAATTTTACACTTCTCGACAAATATAATCTGTTTTGTTATTCTAAGTGGTTATTCGATTTTAGGTAATGAAGAACTTGTTATTCTTAACTCTTGGGCTCAGGAATTCGTATATAACTTAAGTGATACAGTAAAAGCCTTTTCGATTCTTTTATTAACCGATTTGTGTATCGGATTTCATTCACCCCACGGCTGGGAACTAATGATTGGTTCTGTGTACAAAGATTTTGGATTTGGTCATAATGATCAAATTATATCTGGTCTTGTTTCCACTTTTCCGGTTATTCTCGATACTATTTTTAAATATTGGATTTTTCGTTATTTAAATCGTGTATCTCCATCACTTGTAGTTATTTATCATTCAATGAATGATTGATAAATCACCCACCAATCCAATTAGAACGTTTCTTACTTTGTAGTTCTACATAAGTATTAAAAACATTCTATCCGGGGGTTTTCATACTATTTTTATAGTATAGTATTCCCGTAAAATGATTCCAATAAATAGCAGAATCGTGGATAGGAAACTATACTAGGGACCTACCCAATTTATTGTAGAAATTTTCAGACCAATGATTAGACCATGCAAACTAGAAATACTTTTTCTTGGATAAAGGAACATATTACTCGATCGATTTCCGTATCGCTCATGATATATATCATAACTCGGGCACCCGTTTCAAGTGCATATCCTATTTTTGCACAGCAAGGTTATGAAAATCCACGAGAAGCGACTGGGCGTATTGTATGTGCCAATTGTCATTTAGCTAATAAGCCCGTGGATATTGAGGTTCCACAAGCAGTACTTCCCGATACTGTATTTGAAGCAGTTGTTCGAATTCCTTATGATAAGCAAGTGAAACAAGTCCTTGCTAATGGTAAGAAAGGGGGTTTGAATGTGGGGGCTGTTCTTATTTTACCGGAGGGGTTTGAATTAGCTCCTTCCGATCGTATTTCTCCAGAGATGAAAGAAAAGATAGGAAATTTGTCTTTTCAGAGCTACCGCCCTAATAAAAAAAATATTCTTGTAATAGGGCCTGTCCCCGGCCAGAAATATAGTGAAATCACCTTTCCTATTCTTTCCCCCGACCCCGCTACTAAGAAAGATGTTCACTTCTTAAAATATCCTATATATGTAGGAGGAAATAGGGGAAGGGGTCAGATTTATCCCGACGGAAGCAAGAGTAACAATACAGTTTATAATGCTACAGGGGCGGGCATAGTAAGCAAAATCATACGAAAAGAAAAAGGGGGATATGAAATAATCATAACAGATCCATCGGATGGACGTCAAGTGGTTAATATTATCCCTCCAGGACCAGAAGTTCTTGTTTCAGAGGGTGAATCCATCAAATTTGATCAACCATTAACGAGTAATCCTAATGTGGGTGGATTTGGTCAGGGAGATGCCGAAATAGTACTTCAAGATCCATTACGTGTCCAAGGCCTTTTGGTCTTCTTGGCATCTGTTATTTTGGCACAAATATTTTTAGTTCTTAAAAAGAAACAGTTCGAGAAGGTTCAATTGGCCGAAATGAATTTCTAGACTCGCGGATTTATTGACATCAGGTTCGTAAAAAGAAAAAAATTTTGTTGTCAATTCTATATGATCAAAAAAATCAATTCTGAAAAACCTTTTATTTACATTTACTTGCTCTTTTTCTATGAACTTCGGGGACTCCCTTGTAGCGCACTCTTAGTCATAACACACTCTTAGTCATAATTAGGTAGATTTTTGTTTGAAGAATACT